ATATCATCTCATAATTATCCATGACTGTTTATGTCTCTAGCATGACCGCTTGATGAAATGTGGAGGGAAGTGGGATAAATGACCGATACTACTGGAAGGATTCCTCTTTGGATAATAGGTACTGTAACCGGTATTCTTGTGATCGGTTTAATAGGTATTTTCTTTTATGGTTCATATTCCGGATTGGGTTCATCCCTGTAGTAATCAGATGAACTGAGTCGTAGACATGAAAGCGTAAGAACTCAACGGAACCCTCCTCGAATCAGACAAAGAAAAAAGGAGGGTTCCGTTGAGTTCTTAATAATATTTTATTCGTATAAATGACAAAACGGATTGCTTTTTCCGATGTTTCCAAAAAAAAACTCCATTGCATTTTTTTCTGATAATGTTTTTGAAAAATTAACTTCATTAATTGATTCAAAACATTTGTTCCTAGATAATATCTATTGAAACTTTCAAAGTTAGAAAAAAAAAAGGAATCGCTCTATTTCCTTTTCTTGGATGACGCAATCATAATATATATTTCTGTCAATCCGACCAAATCCGTTCTATACTACTAGAACCGTACTCTATTTATTTTTAGTATCTCATCAAAATTGAAATTTTTTTATAAGTTTAATTGAAGAAGTTTTATTTGCTCAATAAAATTTCCCTATCTTTTTTGTTTGTCCACTATTTCTTATTCTTATACGTAATAAATAAAAAAAAAAAGGGGGGGGTTCTGATAAACCTGGAAAAAAATCTAAACTAAAATAAAAATAAAAATCTTTGACAAATGGGATCAAGAATCATTATTATTTCGACACAAGAAAGGGATGGGGAAAATTCCTTTTCTTGTGTCAAAGACTAGGAAGACGAATAATACCTCCTAGAATCCTTTGTTCCCCTCATTTATTTATTCTCCGCCTACTTATCTTATGCTTAGTATCTAGTCGAATTTGATTCTATTAGAATATAGAATAGAAAACTATTATTGATACATTCTATGTCAGTTAAATCTGACAATAGTGACATAATCACACTGTTCCAATTTGGGTTGAAAAAAAATAAAAAAATAAAGAAGATGTAACGTCAAATAGTCTTCTTCACAATATACATACGAGGACTAGGAATGCGGTACAAGTAATTCCCGAAATCTGGTAAAATCTAGTATAACTGATAAAAAAAATATAAACAAAAGGGTTTTCATAATTTTTATGATCATACATAATTGCCGACAAAATCTTGTTCTTTTTACAAACTTGATGTTGATAAATACGCGGATCTAGAAATTCATTTCGGACAATTGAACCTTCTCAAATTGTTTCTTTTTAAGAACCAAAAAGATTTGTGCCAAAATAACAGACGCCAAGAAGAACAAAAGGCCTTGGACACGTAATGGATCTTGAAGTACTATTTCCGCATCCCCCTGACCAAATCCACCCACATTAGGATTACTCGTTAATGGCTGATCAAGTTTGATAGATTCACCCTCTGAAACAAGAAGTTCTGGTCCTGGAGGTATAATATCAACCACCTGACGTCCATCCGATGCATCTGCTATGGTTATTTCGTACCCCCCTTTTTCTTTTCGTATGATTTTGCTTACTATACCTGCTGCTGTAGCATTATAAACTGTATTGTTACTCTTGTTCCCGTCAGGATAAATCTGACCCCTTCCCCTGTTCCCGCCTACGTAGATGGGATATTTTAAGAAGTGAACATCTTTCTTAGTAGCGGGGTCCGGGGAAAGAATAGGAAAGGTGATTTCACTATATTTCTGACCAGGAACAGGACCTATCACAAGAATATTTTTTTTAGTGGGGCGATAGCTCTGAAAAGACAGATTGCCTATCTTTTCTTTCATCTCGGGCGAAATACGGTCAGGGGGGGCTAATTCAAACCCCTCAGGTAAAATTAGAACAGCCCCCACATTCAAAGCCCCTTTTTTACCATTAGCAAGAACTTGTTTCAGTTGCATATCATAAGGAATTCGAACAACTGCTTCAAATACAGTATCAGGAAGTACCGCTTGTGGAACCTCAATATCCACGGGTTTATTAGCTAAATGGCAATTGGCACATACAATACGGCCAGTCGCTTCTCGTGGATTTTCATAACCCTGCTGTGCAAAAATAGGATATGCATTTGAAATGGATGTCCGACTTATTATATATATCATGAGCGATACGGAAATGAATCGAGTAATCTCTTCCTTTATCCAAGAAAAGGTATTTCTAGTTTGCATGGTCCAACCGTTGATCCCGAAAATTTCTACAATAAAATTAGGTAGGTCGCTAGTAGAGTTCCCTATCCATAATGCTGCTATTTCTATTTACTGAAATAATTTTACTGGAATATAGCAAAAATCCCAATTCCCCTGGATAGGTAGAAAGAATAAGTAAATTTTTGAATGTTTTGCTTATGTACAAAGTAACAAACATTATACAAACATTATAATTGGATCAGTGGATCATTTTTCAGTCATTCATTGAATGATAAATCACTACAAGTGACGGAGATACCCGATTTAAATAACGGAAAATCAAATATTTAAAAATAGTATCTAGAATGACTGGAAAAGTGGAAACAAGACCAGATATAATTTGATCGTTATGAGTAAATCCAAAATCTTTATAGACAGAGCCAATCATTAGTTCCCAACCGTGAGGTGAATGGAATCCTATACATAAATCAGTTAATAAAAGAATAGAAAAAGCTTTTATTGTGTCACTTAAGTTATATAGGAATTCTTGAACCCAAGAATTAAGAATAAAAAGTTCTTCATTACCTAGAATAGAATAACCACTTAGAATAAGGAAACAGATTATATTTGTTGAGAAGTGCAAAATCGTATGGATACGATCCTCATTGTGCATCTTGATCAATTGGATCGTTTCTTTGTGGATTCCGATAGGAAGCTTTTGTAGATGTGTTTCCGGGTATTCCTTTATCATTTCGTCCAACAAGAAGAGTTCCTCCAATTCTATGAATTTTTCTAGAATACTCTTTTCTTGAATATCATTCAAAAAAGTTTCGGATTGCTTAGTATTCCACCAATTAGTAACCCAAGATTCCAGACTTTTATTAAATGAGAGAGAGATCCACCGGGGTAAAAATACTATAGATGCAAAATATAGAAGGGGAATGAATGCTTTCTTTTTTGCCATTTTTTCGTCTGTGAATTTTTAATGAACCCACCTCATTTGTCGACTCTATACGATCTAATGTTTCTATCAAGCATAAGTTCTATTACAAGGCATCGAGCCTATGAATCTATTCCCCGTTTTTTATTTGTGATTCAGTGGTTAGCCCTTGGATTTAGGATTTAGAAAGAATACAGAAATAGAATAAGAAAGAGTACACTTCAAATTTGAATAAAGAAAAAAAGGTTTCCGGATATCTCAATTGCTCAAATTCGAAGCAATTTCCTCTTTTCGATGAATGCCCAAAAGAGCCACTTCAAATAATGAATATTATATGGAGTTCGAGACGCAAGAACCCCCCTTCTTTCTATCTATCAAAATATCAAATATTTCAAAAAAATAAATTTCGCCGGCTACCCATCGTCCAGGAAAAATTGAGAGAAATTTATGAAGAATATTGTGATGATCAAAAATGAGTGGCAAAAGCAAAAGAAGACAGAAAAGTTATCGTTATAAGCGGTCCAATTGTTTGCTTTCATTAAAGAGCACAAAAAAGGATAAAAAGAAACGTCGATTGACAAAAGAGAAATAATTTACAAGATATGATCTATCCGTATTGTATTTAACGTATCAATTCCAAATAATGAAAATAAAACAGATAAATTCTTTATTCTTATTTCAAAATGTTTTGATCTATGAGATAAATCTTCGATTTGTTACTTGTTTTGTTACTGAAAAAGTTGAGTAGATTTACATACGCATAAAAAAAAACATTTTTGCGAAAACAAAAAAAGTTTCGTTTTATAATTGTTCTGTATATGTCTGCTTTGGTTCGAATCAGCGTTCTGAAGAAACTTTAGTTAAATTATGCTATAGAAAGAAAAAAGGGGATTCTTGGGTTTTTGACCTCCGGCTAAGAAAGCATTCACTCTTCAGTTCATTTCAAAATACTTCAATTGGTACGCGCAAGAAATAGGCCAATTCAGAAGCTTTTTGCTCAATTTCTCGTGGAGTCAAATTCTCATCAGTACGAGTCAAGGGAATGGCCCCCTGGCCTCTGATTTCCATATAAAGGACACGACGAGCATAAATACCCTCTTTAACTTCTATTCTGATGGACTGAATGTCTTTCATAAGGAATCGGAGGAAGATGCGACGATTTTTTCCAGGAAATCCCCAACGAAAAATACACACTATTCCTTCTTTTCTATCGAATCGATCATAACCACTACCTACATTCCACAAAATTGTGCACCACAAATAGGAGCTAATAAAGAGACCCGCGATCCCATAGAAAGACATCACAATCCCTTGTGGAAAAAAAATTATTTGCTGAGACGGAAATAAAGATATCAAATTCCTGCCAAGATAGCTGGAAGTTCCAACCAATAAGAACCCTAATGAACCTAAAAAAAGGATAAAGGCCCAGCAGAAATTAGTTGTTTTTCGAGACCCCGCTATAAGTTCTATCCATATATGTTCTGATCGCCAACTCATACTAGATCCAGTTGCATTTTATTGGAATTGGGACAATAACCCAATTGAATTTGACTTTACTTTATTTTTGTTTCCGAAGTAACTCTCATCAACTAGCACTATTCTGACGCGAAACTTTAGGAGTAATTCATCGAATTGGTTAAATCTAAAATAATAGCATCCCTTTCATATATCCCCTATAGATATCTACATATAGATAGATTGACTTTACATTTATTTCGGACCCCCACCCCAACCCGATCTATTTTCAAATAGCTATAATTCATTTTCCCATATATCATGTTTATACATGTATACGAACTCTTTCATTTATCATTTATGTTCGGAGGCAGCCACATGTTATACCATATTCTACTAAATAGATATCCATGTTATGATCCAAGTCTAAGTCTGGGAAAAAAAATAGATGAGATTTTGCCCCATCGGATCTAAAGAATCTTGTTTTTTTGAACATGAAGAGATAAAGAAGCCATTGCAATTGCCGGAAAAACTAGGCCCACTAAAGGCACAAAAATAGAGGGTAAGTTGTTGAAAGTTGTCATGAAATGGGTACCTCAATTTAATATTTGTACCTGTTATTTCTTGTTATATTAATGTTTTTACCTGTTATATGGTTATAAAGATATTATATAATCATTATAATTCGTATATCATATATAATTATACTGAGTATATCTAAGTGAGTATATATAATTATATTATAATTATAATAAGGGCAGGGAATTTAGAACTAAATAAATGGACTTATTCATCTTTCTACATGAAATATATGTATGATAATCCTGTATTATTCTTACTCTTCTTTTATTATCTTGTTTTTGTCTTATAATTTTTATTTTCTAATTTTAATTTAATAAAGTAAAGAGTTTTTTACAAATTCTCGAAAAAGTCGTTATAATCCGATCCAAGAACAGGGATTCTTAGAAAAAATGGGAATTCTCGGGAGATATAGAAATAAATATGCAAGACTCCAAATTTTCATTTTTTATATTCGAATTATAAATATTTGAATTAGAATTCATTTATATATTATATATTCGTAAGAAGAGAACATGAAATTCGTTTTATTTGCCTTGCCTAATTTCATTTCGCGGAAGAAAAAACTCGCTCTTTTATCTTGTTGATAGAGGTTTTCTTATTAGTAATCAGGAATAGCGGTAAAAAAAAATTATCCGCTAAATCTTATGTCACCAAAAACAAATCCATTCTTTGAATTTTAACTTTGATTCCGATAAACTAACTAAATACTAAATACTTGTTCGCCACAAAAAAATAATTTAACTTAAGGCTTTACTTGATTTTATTTTGGTTCAAAGGAAAGAAAGCATGGAGTTGAAATAACTCACTCAGAACGCCTTTTAAAGGATTACGTGGTACAATTGGATCGAATAAGCCCTTATGGAATAAATATTCAGCTGCTTGTGAACCTTCAGGTACTGTCTTATTCAATGTTTGTTCAATTACTCTTTTACCCGCAAATGCAATGTAAGCATTGGGTTCGGCAATAATGATATCCCCCAACATACCAAAACTAGCTGTCACCCCACCAGTAGTAGGAGATGTAAGGATTGATACATAAAATAACTTTTTATTTGATTGATAATCATATAAAGCGGAAGATATTTTAGCCATTTGCATCAAGCTCAAACTTCCTTCTTGCATGCGTGCTCCCCCGGAAGCACACACTAGAATAAGAGGTAAAAATTTCTTGGTAGCATACTCGACCAAACGGGTAATTTTCTCGCCTACTACAGATCCCATACTACCCCCCATAAACTGAAAATCCATAACCCCAATTGCTACGGGAATACCATTTATTCGACCTGTGCCTGTTTGAATAGCCTCGGTTAATCCCGTCTTTCTTTGATAAGAATCAATACGATCTTTATAAGGTTCCTCTTCCGAATGAAATTCAATGGGATCCAGAGAGACCATGTCTTCATCTATAGGATCCCAAGTACCTGGATCAATCGAAAGTTCAATTCTATCTGAACTATTCATTTTCAAATGATATCCACATTGTTCACAAATATTCATTTTTGACTTAAAAAATTTCTTATAATTTAATCCATAACAATTTTCGCATTGAACCCACAAATGCCTGTATTTTTGAGTTACATCGAGATCATTATCATTCGAACTTTCTCTTATAGTTAAATCACTACCATTCGTGCTAGTTCTTATACTGGAACTCTCGTTTTCACTACTATTTTCATTTTCACTAAAAATGTAACTATAAATGTAACTTTCACTGTAATTGTCACTACCACTTAAAATGTAACGATTAATACAGATTTGAGAACGAAGATAACCGTCAATACAATTAGTAATGTGATTATTCCAACTATATTTAGTATCATACATGTAACGATCATAGTGGGGATCATCATTCTTAGATCCATTATTCAGATAACTATAATTCTGATAACTATAAAAAAAACTTTCTAGTTCACTCAAAAAAGAATGGTCGTTGTCAATCTCAAAAATTTTATTTTCAATATCAAAATATATGGAATAACTGTCTCTATTACTATCCCTAACTGAAAAAGTGTCATCAGAGCTGAAATTCCGAATGTCCCCGGCGCAGACAACATTACTGTAACTAGAACTGTCGCTATCACTCCAACTATGAATGTTTTTATCCGTATCATTTAGAATCGGGTCTTCACTTACACTGGTATTTTCAATAGGACCAAGACTATCAATTGATTTACTTAGAAAACGCCTGTATTTGTATTCTAATTCCCCGTTAGATAACATAGATAACATCGAATTGAACCGCCATTTTTCCATAGAGCTTTCTTGCCCCTATTTACATGAAAATACAATAGATGAATAGTCATTCGATGAAAAATCATTTGAATATTTCATTTCCTAA